TCCACATAAGAGGGCCGCATAGCCTAATATCATCATACTTACGTGCATTATTAGCCACTCGGATTGAAGAGCGGGTACTAATATTCTGGATTCGTGTATTTCAGTTAAAAGACCTGAAGTAGTAAAGCCCTGGGAAAAAATAGCACTTGGGCCAATTATTGTGCTTAGAGGATTTTGATTTTTTTTGAAATATGGAACTATATAAATAAAGGAAAAACTCCATGAAAGAAAGATTAACGATTCATATAAATCACTTAGTGGAAAATGTCCCGAATAAATCCAACGAGTAATTAATAATCCTGTTATACAGAAAAAATTCATTATCATGCCCTTTTCGGATGAATCATATAGTTTTACGATTTCATCGACTAAAAAGGTTATCAAATGAATTGTAATTATAATTGAAACGATGGAAAAAGAAATATGAGTTAATATATGCTCTAAAGTTGAAAATATCATAAAAAAAAAGTTCCTTAATTATAAAATCGAAATCAGCAATTGAATTTATTATAGGATCTATTTTCTTTTTTTAGGAGATGACATGCCGCCACTCGGACTCGAACCGAGATGCTCTAGCACTGCTTCCTAAGAGCAGCGTGTCTACCAATTTCACCATAGCGGCTTGTCTTGACCTCATAATAGCCTATGAATAAGTAATCGTCTAGATTTAAGAATTCAATTGGGTGAAATCTTTTTTAGGAAAGATTCAAATTGATGAATAAAAATTTGTTCAAATAGGTATTTGAAGGTTCATTATTTGAGTTTAGGGTCTTTGTTTTATTGTGTATTTTATACTCTTCTGGACTTGAACTCTTGTAAAACTAGATAATCCTACTATGAATTAAGGGGTAGAACCCCCCCCCAAAAAAAAACATTTTTTTTTAATTAACTGTTTTTGATTTATTTAATTTCAAAAAGTGAAACCAAAAAATCAATTTTATCAATGAACAAAAAAAAAGAGCCTATTTTAGGTCATTCAAAATTGATCCAGAATATTTTCACTAAGTGTTTTTGTGTGGATTGATGGCGAGAGATATATGGGGTCTATATAAGAATTTAGAGAAAATCCATAAGAAAGTTGCACAAAAAAGAAAACCTTATATTACAAGAAAACCTTATATTACAAATAGGTTAATGGGGAAAATAAGACTCCCCACTTTGGAAATAAGAAAATATACTAAAAAGAAAATTGAGTATCTTGTGTTTTTTTGTCAACAAAAAAAAGAATTCTTTTTTTTGAATTAGGTAAGGTAAACAGAAGAATTCTTATTCTACATATTCTAAGAGTGGAACGAATTCCATTCCCTATTGATTAACTCAACAGGGAACGGAATTCGGGAATTTGATTTTCGAAGTGAAATGACTCAATTTTTGAGTCAGGCTGATTTAGATTCTCCCAACGTGTTATGTTTTATTACTTATTTTATTTGTTTGTTGCACAAAAAAACTTTTTGAATTCCCGGTAGAAAGAGATTTCCCTAAGGAAAATGCTTTTAACGCTGCCCAATATCCCTTCCTTTTCCAAAAGTTTTTACGAATACGCTTTTTTGATGCAGAAGTACGTTTTTTTGGAACTGCCATTTAAATAAAAATTAAGAGATTACTCATTGGTATAGCTGGATGTGAAAGACATCTATTGTTCAAAAAAAATCTGCGCTTTTCTAATTCACTATGTATTTCTTTTCTAGATAATCTTTTTTTTTTCTAAAAATCTAAAAGAATAGATAAGATGGGTGAACAATATGGGAAAATCGCATACAATATTACTAAAAATAGAAAAAAGAAGAATATTTTTAGTAACTTGTCAAACTCGGGGAAAATATGCCTAATTTGACTTGAATTTTCAAATTCGAAAGAGATTAGTAATTAATCTCTTTCTTTCATATGATTTCACCAATTGTAAATTCTTGATTTGAATATTTGAAGTATTTAGCACAAATTCAGAAAGAATAAGTAAAAAGAAATCAAAATTCAAAAATTCTATTTAAGTTAGGTTAAGTTAGTGCATATCTTCATTTTTTTATTGACTCCTTTCAAAAGAGGTAAGGTCCGGTGAATCGGAAACAATTAATATTAATTAAGAATTAAAAAACTTTTTTTATGGAACAGACATATCAATATGCGTGGATTTTACCTTTCGTTCCACTTCCAATCCCTATGTTAATAGGAGTGGGACTTCTTCTTTTTCCGACAGCAACAAAAAATCTTCGTCGTATGTGGGCTTTTCCAAGTATTTTATTGTTAAGTATAGTCATGATTTTTTCAACTAATCTGTCTATTCAGCAAATAAATAGCAGTTCTATCTATCAATATGTATGGTCTTGGACACTCGATAATGATTTTTCTTTAGAATTCGGCTACTTGATCGATCCACTTACTTCTATTATGTCAATGTTAATCACTACTGTTGGAATTATGGTTCTTATTTATAGTGATAATTATATGGCTCACGATCAAGGATACTTGAGATTTTTTGCTTATATGAGTTTTTTCAGTACTT